AGGTGAATCCATGGAGGGCCACCATTGACTAGTTTTCTAAATAGTCTTTTTAGTTTAACCTAAGACAATGTGTGCGTGGCTAAAAAAATTGACTTAGTGAATGAAATGAAAATATACAACTAATATATGATCTAGAGTTATAGAAAAAAAGATTACAATAAAGATTACAATACAATATTGATATTAGAGTAGAGAATTGAAAAAAGGAAAGAGATCTCAAAGATCTTTTTCCTAAAATTACCTTTTGTCCATTTATATCATAATCCTACCTTTCCTTCAATGAATTAGATTGGTCATCGAATCCGACTATTAACTATTCGGAGTCGTAATTTGACGAAGAAGTCTTGTGGTATTACTGTGGTATTACGACGTCTTATTAAATAAAAAAGGATGTTCTATAGAATGATTCCCTTTTTCAGTTGATTTTATTCAACGATTGACCAAACAAAAATATTAATAAATAATAAATTGTATGAACTTAGATCAATCAAATCAATTTCTATGCAACGATTCGCCCCAATCAATTTATCCATTGATTATCTTATCCATTTAGGTTGCAAGATAATGATAAACAATGGGGAAGGGAAAGGTTCATTTATAAAAAGGGGATTCATAAAAGGTTTGTAGAGGGGAGGTCGAACTAGGTATATAGAATTGAATGACTATAAGTTAACTCTTGTCAAGCATTAGACGCATCCTTAGCAAATCTGATTGAATTGAAGATGAAGAAAGAGTTGGTTTACATTGTGGAAGAAAGACATGTATATGTGATATTAGATATTGACTTGTTATATACGAGCTAAAGATATATCTAATTTGACCTACTAATCGAATGTGAATGTAGATGGGGATTCTATAGAAATCCTTCTGTCTAATCTGTGACTGTGAGTTGAATTAATAAATGGATGAAGTCAATAAAAAAATCGAAGAATTCAAAAAGCGGTTCGGGACAAAGAAACAGAAAATCAAAAGTTGTATGGATTCATAAAGACTTTCTCGAGAGAAACTAAAAAAGAGATATCAAAGTAGTTTTGATTATTCAAGAATGTTATTACTTGAATTCGAAGTTCGTAGTTACTTCGACTGGACGAATCGTAGCATGGAATAATTAAGTCATAGTTCATTGGTTGAATGTATCATTAACCATTTTTTTTTTGGTACGAGGAACTTATCATGAATCCACTGATTTCTGCCGCTTCCGTTATTGCTGCTGGATTGGCTGTAGGGCTTGCTTCTATTGGACCTGGAGTTGGTCAAGGTACTGCTGCGGGTCAAGCTGTAGAAGGTATTGCGAGACAGCCTGAGGCGGAGGGAAAAATACGAGGTACTTTATTGCTTAGTCTAGCTTTTATGGAAGCTTTAACAATTTATGGCCTGGTTGTAGCATTAGCACTTTTATTTGCTAATCCTTTTGTTTAATATTTAGATTAGAAATATGAAAAAATTTTTTCATATTGCCTTGGATTTGTGCTTTGCTTTTTCGAATTATATAAGGATTTCATTTCTAGAATTACTTATTCGTTGAGAAAATAACCCACGGGAAGGGCTGATTTGCGGATGAGGAATTAGCATACCAACTCGCTTTCATCCTTCCCGTTTGTGTTGGTAGACCTCTTTTAGTTTTTAAGAGAGGTTGCAAGCAAGAGGGTAATTCATGATTTCTAAATCAAATAGATTTTTAATTCGATTTAGAAAGTAGGAAACTAGAAAGAAATATATATATAAAGAGGGCAAAGTAATACAAAAAGAACTCTGTTCGATTTTTTAGTCTATCTATACGAGGAGATCATATCATATGAAAAATGTAACCGATTCTTTCGTTTCTTTGGGCCACTGGCCATCCGCCGGGAGTTTCGGGTTTAATACCGATATTTTAGCAACAAATCTAATAAATCTAAGTGTAGTGCTTGGGGTGTTGATCTTTTTTGGAAAGGGAGTGTGTGCGAGTTGTTTATTTCAAGAATAGGCTGGATCCAACCAGATGTACTTTTTCTGTTATAACTAGGAAAGTTATACCTAAGAAAGAGGGGTGCATGATCTCGCGAATTACTTCTGAATAAATTCAGAAATCATATGTAAGAACTATAGCATTTCGTAATTTATTGGAAAATCTACTTTGATTCTCTATCAACCAATAATGCGGGACCATTAACATGGTTAAAGCTAAACTGTTTGAAGTCCAGACGCGGCATGGTACTCTTTCTACCACTATGTTAATATAGAGACGGTTTCAAAAAAATAAATATATATTTTATCAATATAGAACACTCATATCGATAAAATGATTTGAACTACTTATTGGGGATTTTATCCCCTTTTTTAGCCAATGCTGAATCGATGACCTATTGTGTATAAAGTAAAAAAACTTCTTGGATTAAAAAAAGTAAACAACTTTGCTGACAATTACATATTTTTTGTTTTGTTTGGTCAGAAGAGTCCTCCAAATATTTTGGTCTTGGATTAGTGATTCCGTTTGATATTTTGATTTCATTTTGGAATA